AATCCAAGATCAAAATATTCGGAGGACTCTTCTGACCAAACAAAAAATATGTAATTGTCAGCAAAGTTGTTTACTTTTTTTAATCCAAGAAGTTTTTCTTACTTTATACACAATACATAGGTCATCGATTCAGCATTGGCTAAAAAGGGGAGAAAACCCCCAATAAGTAGTTCAAATCATTTTATCGATATGAGTGTTCTATATTGATAAAATATTTATATTTATTTTGAAACCATCTCTATATTAACATAGTGGTAGAAAGAGTACCATGCTGCGTCTGGACTTCAAACAGTTTAGCTTTAACCATGTTAATGGTCCCACATTATTGGTTGATAGAGAATCAAAGTGGATTTTCCAATAAATTACGAAATGCTATAGTTCTTACATATGATTTCTGAATTTATTCAGAAGTAATTCGCGAGATCATGCACTCTTCTTTCTTAGATATAACTTTCCTAGTTATAACAGAAAAAGTACATCTGGTTGGATCCAGCCTATTCTTGAAATAAACAACTCGCACACACTCCCTTTCCAAAAAAGATCAAGACCCCAAGCACTACACTTAGATTTATTAGATTTGTTGCTAAAATATCGGTATTAAACCCGAAACTCCCGGCGGATGGCCAGTGGCCCAAAGAAACGAAAGAATCGGTTACATTTTTCATATGATCTCCTCGTATAGATAGACTAAAAAATCGAACAGAGTTCTTTTTGTATTACTTTGTCCTCTTTATATATATATAGTTATAGTTTCCTACTTTCTAAATCGAATCAAAAATCTATTCGATTTAGAAATCATGAATTATCTCCTTGGTTGCACCCCCTCTTAAAAACTAAAAAAAGGCCTACGAACACGAACGGGAAGGATGAAAGCGAGTTGGTATGCTAATTCCTCATCTGCAAATCAGCCCTTCCCGTGGGTTATTTTCTCAACGAATAAGTAATTCTAGGAACGAAACCTTTATAGAATTCGAAAAAACAAAGTACAAGTCCAGGGCAATAAAATATGAAAAATTTTTTTTCATATTTCTAATATTAAACAAAAGGATTAGCAAATAAAAGTGCTAATGCTACAACCAGGCCATAAATTGTTAAAGCTTCCATAAAAGCTAGACTAAGCAATAAAGTACCTCGTATTTTTCCCTCCGCCTCGGGCTGTCTCGCGATACCTTCTACAGCTTGACCCGCAGCAGTACCTTGACCAACTCCAGGTCCAATAGAAGCAAGCCCTACAGCCAATCCAGCAGCAATAACGGAAGCGGCAGAAATCAGTGGATTCATGATAAGTTCCTCGTACCAAAAAAAAAATGGTTAATGATACATTCAACCAATGAACTATGACTTAATTATTCCATTGCTACGATTCATCCAGTCGAAGTAACTACGAACTTCGAATTCAAGTAATAACATAAAAAGAACTTTGAAATCTCTTTTTTAGTTTCTCTCGATAAAGTATTAGTGAATCCATACAACTTTAGTTTTTCCGTTTCTTTGTCCCGAATCGCTCTTTGAATTCTTCGATTTTTTTATTGACTTCATCCGTTTATTCAACTCACAGTAACAGATGAGACAGAAGGACTTATATAGAATCCCCATCTACATTCACATTCGATTAGTAGGGAAAATTAGATATATCTTTAGCTCGTATATAACTAGTCAATATCTAATATCACATATACATGTCTTTCTTCCACAATGTAAACCAACTCTTTCAATTCAATTTGATAAGGATGCGTCTAACCCTTGACAAGAGTTAACTTATAGCCATTCAATTCCATATACCTAGTTCGACCTCCCCTCTACGAACCATTTATGATTATGAACCCCGCTTTTTTAAAATTATCCTTTCCCTTCGCCCTTCTTTATCATTTTTATCATTATCCTGCAACCTAAATTGATAAGATAATCAATGGATAAATTGATTGGGGCAAATCGTTGCATAGAAATTGATTTGATTGATCTAAGTTCATACAATTTATTATTTATTAATATTTTCGTTTGGTCAATCGGTGAATAAAATCAACTGAAAAGGCGAATCATTCTATAGAACATCCTTTTTTATTTAATAACATTTAATAACACGTCGTAATACCACAAGACTTCTTCGTCAAATTACGACTCCGAATAGTGAATATTCGGATTCGATGACCAATCTAAACCGAATATTCATTGAGGGGAAGGTATGATTATGATATAAATGGACCAAAGGGGAATTTTAGGAAAAAGATCTTTGAGATCTCTTTCTTTTTTTTTTTTTTTTTTTTTTATTCTCTACTCTAAGATCAATATTGTCATTTTTATTGTAATCTTTTTTTCTATTACTCTAGATCGTATATAGTGTAGTTGTATATTTTCATTTCCTAAGTTAATTTTTTTTAGCCACGCACACATTGCCTTAGGTTAAACTAAAAAAAAACTCTTTAGAAAACTAGTCAATGGTGGCCCTCCATGGATTCACCTATATAAGCCGCGGCTAAAGTTGCAAAAATAAGAGCTTGAA